TTCCTATCTTTTCTTTCAACTTAGGAGAAATACGATCGCTTGGAGCTAGCTCAAATCCCTCGGGTAAAATAAGAACAGCACCCACATTCAAACCCCCTTTTTTACCATTAGCAAGAACTTGTTTCAATTGCATATCATAAGGAATTCGAACAACGGCTTCAAATACAGTATCAGGAAACACAGCTTGCGGAACTTCAATCTCCACGGGCTTATTAGCTAAATGACAATTGGCACATACAATGCGTCCAGTTGTTTCTCGTGGATTTTCATAAGCCTGTTGCGCAAAAATGGGATACGCATTTGAAATAGATACTCGACTTAGTACATATATCATGATCAACACATAAACATAAATGGATCGAGTCATTTGTTTTTTTACCCAATAAAAAGGATTTCTATTTTGCATGTCCAATTAGATATTTTAGAAATTATACAATAAATTACATAGAAAACTAGTCTAGTTTCCTATAAAGAATCTGTTATTGTTGTACTGACACAGTACTGAAATAGTTTGTTGAGAATATAGGACTAATACCTTGAACAGGTAAAAATGGAAAAAAGTCACTAAAAAATGATTAGAAAAATAATTCTGATTGAATTGAGATAAGAAGATGAAATTAAATTTTCATTCATTCATTGAATGATAAATTACTACAAGCGAAGGAGATACACGATTTAAATAATGGAATATCCAACATTTCACAATTGTATCTAGAATAACTGGAAAAGTAGAAACAAGACCAGATATAATCTGGTCCTTATGTGTCAACCCAAAATCCTTGTAGACCGAACCAATTAGTAGTTCCCAACCATGAGTTGAATGAAATCCAATTCCTAAATCAGTAACTAAAAGAATTGAGAAAGCTTTTATTGTGTCACTTAAGTTATAGAAGAATTCCTGACCCCATGAATTAAGAATGATAAGTTCCTCATTACCCAGAATAAAATAACCATTTAAAATACTGAAACAGATTAGATTTGTTGACAAATGCAAAAGGAGATGAAAATTATATTCATTGTATGTATTAACTAATTCTATCGTTTCCTTGTGTATTCCTATACTGGGTTTTTGTATATATGTTTCCGAGTACTCTTTTAGAATTTCCTCTAACAAAAGAAACTCTTCTAATTCTATGAATCTTTCTAAAACATGTTTCTCTTGAATAAAATTCAAGAGAGTTTCGGATTGACTCGTATTCCACCAATTACTAATCCAAAGTTCTAAACATTTTTGAAATGAAAGAAAGACTGCCCAGGGCAAAAATGCTATAGATGCAAAATATGGGAAAGAGTAGAATGTTTTCTTTTTTTTCATTTTTTTATTTGTAAATGAAATAGTTAATAAACCTCCTTTATCCAATGATTCTAAATAATATTTATTTCTTTTATATAAGATATTGAATGAAATATGACTTTTCTAACAAGCAGGGTATGGAATCTATTATTTTCTTTGTATACTAATTTAGTTCTTAGATTCTTAGACCTAAACAGAGTATAGAATATAGAAATAGAATAAAGGTTCTTTTTCTTTTTTTTTTTTACTGTTTCGAAGTCTTTCACCGTGCTGTATGTATAACTAAAACTCAGAAAAAGAAAATTTCAATTCCAAATCTTCTTTCTATCTCAAAAAACAACAGGATTTATTACAACATTTATATTCGTATAAATCTCTACTTCATAAATATTAATTTATGATAAAAATTAATTTCTTACTTTTCCCCTTTTTCTAGTATACCAGAATGGAGTTGGAACCCACATATACGTATACGATATATATTTGGCATATAAAAAATATAGTATACCAAAAATTAATTCTTTTCTGAATTGATTATTAATTTAGAATAGATTACTCTAATTTATTAGAGTAAGATTCATAGTAATTTCATATCATAGAAGTATTTTTCTTTTTAAATATCCTTCTCTTTTTTTGTTTTATTCTATGTGTGTTTTATTCGCTATAAATTCAAGGGAAAATAAAATCGAAAAATGTAATATGTTTTGTTCAAATGAACATTTCAAAAAGACATGAATTGGATTCAAAATGGAATCCACGATTTACGAATTCCTTTTCTTCTTCCTGATTTTGATTTTTCATTCAATTCATTTCAAAATACTTCAATTGGTACACACAAGAAATAGGCCAATTCGACAGCTTTTTGTTCAATCTCACGTGGCGTCAAAAAATTATCATCCGTACGAGTCAAGGGAATAGACCCTTGGCCCCTTATTTCCATATAAAGTACACGACGAGAATAAAAGCCCTCTTTATCCTCAACTCGGATTGATTGGATATCTTTCATAAGGAAGCGAAGAAAGATGCGACGATTTAGTCCAGGAAATCCCCAACGAAAAATACATACAATTCCTTTTTTTCTATCAAATAGGTCATAACCACTCCCTACGTTCCAAAAAATGGTGCACCACAAATACGAACTCATAAATAGACCTGCGATCCCGTAGAAAGACATTATGAGTCCTTGTGGAAAAAAAAGTATTTTTTGAGATGGAAATAAGGATATGATATTTCCACTAAAATAACTGGAAGTTCCAACCACTAAGAATCCTAGTGAACCTAAAAAAAGAATAAAAGACCAGAAAAAATTACTTGTTTTTCGAGACCCCGTTAGAAATTCTATCCATATATCTTTTGATCGCCAATTCATACTATACTAAATCCAGTTGTGTTCGATTGGAATTGAGAAAATAACCCAATCTTGACTTTATTTTTCTTGATTCCCTTGGAACTTTTATAAATTAGTACTTAAAATAATTAATTAGATAGATTAGATATTAGCATTATTTGATAGTTCCCAACTACTTTACGTAATGTAGAGTAATTGGGAGTTTTTTTTCTTTCCTATTTATTCTTTATTCAAACTATTTTCCCACCTTAAACTAACTAGAAATCTAGGATTTATAAAATATTATTTTTTTGCACATAAATAAATAAAAAAATAATTGACAATGCTGGAAATATGAGGCCTATTAAAGGTACAAAAAGAGAAGGTAAATTAAGATCTGTCATAGAATGGGTGCCTCGATTTGAATTTCATATTCGTATATCTATATTTCAATTTCTTTGTTTTTTTACCTTTCTAGTCTAGAATTATTTCGATTTTTTTGATTCGATAGATTTCTTTAGTCTTGATTCTGGAGTCACTCTTTTCTTTTTTTTTTTTTTTTGAAACCTTGGATTTATCCTCTCACGCATTTTCTACCTCACGAACTTTTTTCAAAAAAGAAATAATTTGAAAAACTTCTTTTTTTCAAGAATGAAGAAAAAAAGAACTAAGGAATGTACTATTCACCCTATAAGTGAGATTACGGTTTTTGGTTTTGAATTACCTACTTAACTCAGGAGTTAGAATATTATTTTCATACGGGAGTAGTCTTTCTTTGGTTCAAATGCAATTGTAGATAAAAGATTGTAGATAGAAGTTATTAGATATCACAGTATTGACTCTACTAAAAACTTATACCTATTTAGTTTTTTCCTTGTATCCAATTCAAATTAATTGTCATTAGTTAGAGAATCATTAGTTAGAGAATTTTTGAAATATGCTTTTATTTAGACATGTCTACTTCTTATGCATTATGCACAAATTACTTCTTGATCATATGTTCTCTTGATCCATATGATTAAGGGGTATCATTGCTTTTTGGATTTGTAGTTTACGTATCCAACAATGATTCGGAAGAGGTGGGATTCTCCTCTGCTTGATATAGTTTTTTTTATTCTAGTATTTGAATTTGAATCATAATCACTTATCTCGATCAGTACTCTATCTTCCAGTACCAGGCGTATACGATTTCGACGTATAAGATAACCCAGAATGATTTGACTATGATGATCCAAACGTACGTAGGACATAATATCTTTTATTGGTTCCACAAGAGTTCTTTTTTTCCTCCTAAAAAGAGAGAATAATATTTTTTCGCATTATTATAACTTATGCTCATCCCAATTGAACAAATAGAGGAAAAAAAAAGAAAAAAGTCTACATTAAATGTTAATAGATGTGGATTCATTTTTGATACATTAATTCGAAAATAGAAATTCAGGATTCAATTTTTTTAGTTTGAATTCGACGAAAAAGGAAAAATTCTAAGAACTTTTATTTGCTTGGATTCAAATCTGACGAGAATAATATTCTACAACTAAGAACTCATCTATTTGCAAACCAACTTCTGGCCTATCTATTATTTTTTTTACTCGTCCTGTATAGTTTTTTGAAATAGTCAAATGTTTTGGCAATTTATTTTGGGCAGATGAAGCAATAGATTTTTTAACAAGATCAAAAGATCTTTCGTTATCCTTTATAGTAATGATATCTCTGGGTTTGCAACGATAACTTGGTATATCAACTATATGACCATTAACTAAAATATGTCTATGGTTCACCAATTGTCTGGCTCCAGGAATGGTCGAAGCCATACCCAAACGAAAAAGGATGTTATCCAAACGCATTTCAAGCAGTTGTAACAAAACTTGACCTGTTGATCCTTTGCTTTTTCCAGCGATATGTATATATCTAACTAATTGTCGTTCTGTCAAACCATAGTGAAAACGTATTTTCTGTTTTTCTTCTAAACGAATACGATATGGTTTTTTTTTTTTCCTAAAAGGAATTTTAGCATCAACAGGTCTAAATTTCAATTTTCTATATTTCTTTCTTTGAACTAGTCCTGGTAAAGCTCGCAGACGGCGTATTTTTTTGAAACGAGGTCCTCGATAACGAGACATAAAAATTCCTCCTTTTTTTTTTTTTTTATGAGAATTTCATTTTGAAAAATCAAAATTAAAACTGAATTAAAGAATAAACAAAACAAGATCGTAAAGTAAAATACTAAAAAAAAAGTATCATCAATTGGATTTTTTGTATATAGATTTTTTTGATTAAAAGTTGAGACTGGTTCTTTTTTTTGTAGAGATTAGAGATTTCAATCTCTATAATTTTTTTTCTTATTTAATTAAGAAATCTAATTAAGAAATCATAGATAAAGATTGTTTTCACTTAATCGAAAGTTCTTTTTTAGTTATTAGAAAGATTATTGCTGAAATAAAACAAGGTATATCATAATATACATCTTATAGAAATATAAGAACATATTTTTTTATACAAATTTTCTTTTACTTAAAAAAAGCTCAAGAATTTTTTTTTGACCAATTCTAAAATGAGAATAAAATATTAAAATGCAAGCAGATGAATTAGAAAAATTTTTGCTCAATTATTATTTTAAATGATTTATAATGATATTATAAGTGAAACTTCATAAAATAAAAAATTGAAAATATTTCAATTTTATTTAAAGTAGTTAAATTCTAGTTAAATAAATTTCAATAATTTATCAGATCAAAAAAATAGAAAAAAGAATTTCTATTCTTTTTTATTTACTCTTTTAGGTTTTGTTTTGAAACTTCGTTAGGTTTTGAAAACAAGAATAAAGAGGCCTTTCTTTGAAAAAAGAGACATCATGTTATGTAATAATTCCGAACAAAACAAATAAATAAAATTTAAGAGACTAAATTCTTATTGAAGAATTTTCAGTACAAACATATTATGTTTGATAAATTAAATCATTAGAAGTTTCAGTACAAACATATTATGTTTGATGAATTAAATATTTCTTTCTGGTTTGGAAAAAAGAAAGAATATGGTATTTTACTAAAATTTTTTTATTTCTTTTTCTTTTAAATTTTAAATATAAATAAAAGAGATTCTTAGAATAAATTTCATTTTCGAATTGAAATTCTGCTTTAATATATTTTTATTTATATTAAAAAAATGTAAACTATATCTTTTGTTTCATAAAATAAACAAACCTGGGACGGAAGGATTCGAACCTTCGCAATAACGGGACCAAAACCCGTTGCCTTACCGCTTGGCGACGCCCCATTTCCATCGATTTTCTATTCGAAACTAATAGAAATTATTATTATTATCGAATAATAATATATTTTTACTCTTTATTCTTCAATCTCAATCCAATTCCATAAATTGGATTGGAAGTGTTTTTGCTAGTATTCAACCAACATTTTTTGCTACGACGGACGAGAAATAAAAATTTGAAGTTTGAAAAACTTCAATTAACAAAATTGATTGTAACTAACTTATATATATAAAACTAACTTATATATATAATGAGTTTATATATAATGATAAAAAAAGAAACTTATGTCAAGAGTTTTATTTAATATATTTAAAATCATCAAAATTGAAAATGAAAATGCTCAATATATCAGACGCTTCTGAACCAGTTGTATAAAATATACATATATATGTTAAGATAAAAAGAGGGCAAAAACGGAATCCAACGTTTTTTTATTTTCTTTTTTTTTTTTGGAAAGCGAGAGATTTTTTATTTTTCAATTAAAATTAAAATAAAGAATCTATAAAAAAAATCCATTCTCGAAATCGAACCGTTGACCATTGCATTGCAAATTGGATGCAATAACCCATGAGCTAAAGAGATTCCTATGAAAAATATTAAATTAAATTTAATTGTAGTTTTATTCTTCGAAAGAAGACTTCTTCAAAAAAAAAAATAAAAAATATTTTCTATTTCGAGGCCCTCAGTACTATTTTTTTAGCATGGATAATTGAAGTGAAAAAAAAAAAAGAAAAAACCTTGATAGGAGTTTCAAGTATAGTATCCCGAATCTATTTTACGATTCAGAATTCTATTCGAATTTTTTCTCTTTTTGCCAAGATACTTGAATCAAATCTACTAGTTACAGAATATTTTGTAATGAGTTGGATATCTTAAGTATCAGCGTCCTTTTATTTTTATAGAATCTAAATCTAAGAAAAAGAACTATCCTACTCCTACCTAAAAAGTGTTATCTACCATCATAGCAAGTAAAAAGTAGTAGAGTAGATAAAATTTCTTTTCAGAAATATTCGATCAATTTACGTAGTAAAAATCCATCTATGATGCAAATTCAAAAAAGAATTGACCAATTAAACTAATATCCACTGTAGGGTAAACCAAACCATCATCTCTCAAGCTTCTCCGGCTGATTCTACTCTAATCCTAGAGAAATAAACTTAGATTCCTAGAGAAATAGACTTAGATAAAAAGTCAGTTCCTATTCTCCAAAAAATCATACTAGCCCTTTTCCCCGCGTTTTTGGATGGTATAAAAAGGTTTTTGAAGACAAAAGTCATCGGTTCAAATCCAAGGAAGGCCCTTTTTCCTATTTTCTTTTTTGTTTTTCAAAGGAACTCTATTTTTTTTTAAGAAAAAATGAGCCCTCATTAACTAGTCATAATATCCAAATACATACATAGTATGTTAATATTTTAACACATATAGATAAAAATGGAGATAATATAGGATAGGATCAAAAATTTGATTGATCGTTTTTTATAATTAAGATATTATATGAAAGTAGAAATCCTTCTATTCTCATTCTCAAATGAGAATCGAGAAAAGGATTTAGGATTTGGGAAAAACCTAAAGAAAAGGAAGAATTTTTCAATCTGTTTTTCTCATTTTTCTCTTATAATTATAAAAATAATTTATAAAATTATCTAATCTACAAGAACGAAATCTTTTTATGCTTAATATCTTTAGTTTAATCTGTATCTGTCTTAATTCTGTCTTTTATCCGAGTAGTTCTTTCTTGGCCAAATTGCCTGAAGCTTATGCGATTTTCAATCCAATTGTAGATATTATGCCTGTTATACCTATATTCTTTTTTCTCTTAGCTTTTGTTTGGCAAGCTGCTGTAAGTTTTCGATAAAATTTGAAATCTTTTAATAAATCAATTCGAAAAATGGATACTAAAAAGCGACTTATAATTATAATATAGTGACTTATATTATAGTTATTCCCAGAATCGAGATTAATATGCAATTAATCATTGCAGCAATAAATTGGAATCAGCTTTTTTTCTGTCTGTTCTGATCTTCCAATGAGTGCAAACCTTTAAGTTTCTAAAATAACTAATTCTTAAATACGAGAAAAAATTTGAAAAAAAAGATTCTTTCTCTTAAACTTAAATAAGAAAACAAGGTTTTTTTTCGTAAGAAAAGGTAATTTATTCCCTTAAAAACAAAAAAAAGATCTTGGAGATTTTATAATGCTTACTCTCAAACTTTTTGTTTACACAGTAGTTATATTCTTTGTGTCCCTTTTTATCTTCGGATTTTTATCTAATGATCCAGGGCGTAATCCTGGGCGTGAGGAATAAAAGCAAAAGATTCTTAGTTTTTCTTTTTTTCTTTATTTTTTTTTATCATTAATTTTCTTATGATACAATAATATGAATCAAAATTCTTATGAATCCAAAAATACTAAATCATAAGAGAGAGCGGAAAGAGAGGGATTCGAACCCTCGGTACAAAAAATTCGTACAACGGATTAGCAATCCGCCGCTTTAGTCCACTCAGCCATCTCTCCAAATTCATTAAAAATCAATGATTTTTTCTGCGCTGTGATGTGATATATAAAATAAAGATTTAGAAAAATCCTTGTTTTTTTATTCTATATGAAATAGAAAGAGAAAGTACAATTTTATTAGGAAATCTACTTTTCTATATTATATTCTTGAATATATATTATTCAAATTCATATATACTAATAAAAAAAAAATGATTTTGAATTAATCACTTTCTTACAATAAATTATAAAAGCAAGATATAAAAGTATAAAAGATATAAAGAAACATATCGAAATTTTTCGAATTTTCTTATCAAAACATTAATAAGATAAGAAAATTCGAAATATAATATATACTATATTTCGATAATAACTTAAATATTTTGATCATAACTGAAATTACTTCAAAAAAAATTTTTCTTCAAATTACTTAATTTGTTTTTTTTTAGTTAATTTTTTTTTACGAAATCTTACCCCAGCCTGATCTGGTTAAAAACTAACCAAGCTTTTCCTTCTCTACTCTTAGTTCAAGGAATATTTCATGGATCATCAGGATCCAATGTTTTTTTATATAAAAAACAAAAAAAAACAAAAATATTAAATTAACAATAATATTGTTTATTGAAATAGCAACAACAATATAAATTATGATTTTCATATTTCTGTTTCATTCTCATATCTAAAAGTATTATTATTATTATATAATATAGGATTCTTTTTGGATTTTATATCCTTTTTTTTTTCAAATCAAAGATGACTCTTGATTAGTTAGTCAAGAATCAAAACATTTAATAACATTTCATATATATAAAACTAGTCTTTCATATTGTTAAAAACTATTCATATATGAAATATTTTTGAAATATTTTGTTTTGAAAATATTTCGATCAAATTTAATAGAATTTTATCGCATTAGAATTAATAATAATTTATTTATTACATAAATCTCCTTACTTTATTTAATTATTTAATAAAATTTCTTCCAATTGCGATGAATTACTATATTATCATATAAGATCTATCTATTTGATAAATTAAGATCTATCTATTAATTTGCTAAATTAAGATCTATCTGATATGTTAGCAACATTGAAAAAATAAAAAACATATAAAATAAAAAATCTATAGTTGACCTTTAAAAAAAAAAATCCTTCATACATATGGAATCAAAACCTTGAATTTATTTAGTAATGATAATGACTTCTTTTCAAACAATAAAAAAAAAAAATAACAAAAAATATAACTAGAGATCTAGAGATTTGTTTCTTATTATATTAGAAACTTATGTTTTTAATTGAATAATTTTTATGAAAAAAATGAAACTTTATTTATTTTATTGATTTTTTTGATTTATTCTCTACGCGGAGACGAAATATATGGTATGGCAAAATCAAAATTCTCAGAATTCAGATGCTATTTTTATCCTGTCTCATATTTATTCGACAAATGATGTATTTATATACTATAATACATATATAGCGGGTATAGTTTAGTGGTAAAAGTGTGATTCGTTCTATTAAAAATCTAACTTAAAAGTTAAGGGATCCTTCAGTTTTTTTCTGGGATCAAAAAATTTTTTTTTATTTAAAAAAAAAGGGTTTCATCCTTATCCTCTCAATAGAATTTTGTATTTGAGGAAACATATACATTATCACGATTCTTTCTTTTTCAAAAAAAGCTAATTGAAATTGGATATTCAATTATGGATAGAAAGTCGTGAAGCATAATTTTGAATTGGATTTAAATGTATCCAGTTTATATATAAAGTATAAGTAAAGGATCTATGGATAAAGATGCAAAAGTTGATTTCCAATCGTAACTAGATCTTCGATTTTTTGATTCGAAAAAAGAATTTTTTGAAGCAAAATAGTTCAAAAATGATGGTTCTAATTTGCTAGAACCATGAAAATATTCTATATTCAGCTCGGTAGAAACGAAATTCTTTTCCTGAAGATCATACAAATAAAAATAGAAAACGAAGTAACTAAACTAGAGAAATTTAATATAATATAATTTCTCTTCTTCAGAAGGATCATCTAAAAAGCAGATAATTTTAGATACATTCAGACAGAAAAGCTGACATAGATGTTATGGATCTAATGTATCCTTGATGAGAATACATTATTCAATCTTCCATAAAGGAGCCGAATGAAACAAAAATCTCATGTTCGGTTTTGAATTAGAGACGTTCAAAATGATCAAGCAACGTCGACTATAACCCCTAGCCTTCCAAGCTAACGATGCGGGTTCGATTCCCGCTACCCGCTTTTTTTTTCTTATATATATATCCTAAGTTTTTATATACATCTTTTCTTTTTCTCTCAACCAATTTGTAAAAAATATAAAAAAAATTTTTGTTTGATCTAAACAAAATAAAATTTGGTATGAAAAGCGTCCATTGTCTAACGGATAGGACAGAGGTCTTCTAAACCTTTGGTATAGGTTCAAATCCTATTGGACGCAATTTCTTTCATCTTGTTAAATTTAAGAATTTAACACAAAGCTTAGTTTTTTTCACGGAATGGATCATAAATAAGGTATGTCAAGGATAATTACTGTGAAATAACCATTCCTGACATATCTATATCAAAATAACTTACTTATCCTAATATGGATTAAACGAATCTCTAATTCAACAATATTTCTAAAAATTATATATCTTAGAATAAATTTTTTTTTATGAAAAAAGAAGTCTTTATGTATCCCTCTTTTTCTTTAATAAAAATTCATTGAAGTTTTTTGAGGATTTATCTACCCTCATCTTTTCTTCCAGACATTTCGCGATTTGCCCTGTAAATCCTAAAGCGGAAATAGGAAAAGTTGATATGCCCCCTAACTCCCTTACTAACTCTTCTATCTTAAACTTAAATCGAAACTTATTAATAATGGAAAAAAAATTCATAAGCTCAGATACTTGAGCATAAATTTCTTTTTTTTTTTTTCAAAATAGTTTTATGTTATACCTATATTGTCTATTATAGATACATTCTTCAAATCTATTTTGTCTAAAAGATCTTTTGTTGTTTTGATGTTATCTTTTTTGATATTTTTCAAAGTATTTTTTGTTGTTTTGATGTTATCTTTTTTGAGATTTTTCAAAGTATTTAATGAAAATGCTAATCGGTTAATGGAAAATTTCTCAACAGAAAAACAAGAGGATATTAAAACCTCTCCTTTGTAGTTTTTTGATACAAACTTTGAACACCAGTGATCTCGGTCGAAGTCGCACTTTAAATCAGAGCAAAAAAAATAAAATTTTTCTAATCAAAATGTTATCTTTTTTAATTTTTCCTAGCAATTTTTAGTAAAAAAAGCAAATCATTCAATGACAGAGAAAAAAAAAGATACAATCTTAATTTCGATTAACTCAAGTTTTCAATTTCATTTGAAAAAAAAAAATAAATGTAGAACTTTAGATTATTGAAAATCAATAATTAATTAATAAAATCATTTCTGACTAAACTAAAAAATAAATAAAAAAATGGATGAAATATTAGAAATAGAAGAGAAATAGATAAAAATAAAAATTGCATTTTAGTCTCAAAAAAAGAAGAAAGAAAAGGGGATATGGCGAAATTGGTAGACGCTACGGACTTACATTGGATTGAGCCTTGGTATGGAAACTTGCTAAGTGTTAACTTCCAAATTCAGAGAAACCCTGGAATTAAAAAAGGGCAATCCTGAGCCAAATCATTATTTTGAAAAAATATAAAAAAATATATAATATATATAGAATATTATTATTCGAAATTTTTTATTATATTATATAAATTTTTTTTTTATATAAAAAAAGGATAGGTGCAGAGACTCGATGGAAGCTATTCTAACGAATAGAGTTTATTATGTTGCATTGCTAGAATTTCTCTCTCGAGACGAAATAAAAGAAAGGATAGCCGTCTATACCAAAGACGTACGTATATACTGATTAATCAAATGATTAATCATGATAACAATCAAATAATATTTTCATATGAATTAAGAAATTGCTATTGATTATGGAATAGCAAATTCCTAAATTTTGCTGAATTCAAAAAATAATGAATCCTTTATGGTGAATTGATTCGAATATGAAGTTCAATGAAAAAAAAACTCAATTTTGAGTAATAAATTGAATATATTATTAATTATATATAGAGTTTTTTATATTGAAGAAAAAATGATGATAAATCCAAGAAGAATAAAGAGAGAGTCCATTCTACATGTCAATATCGACAACAATGAAATTTATAGTAAGAGGAAAATCCGTCGATTTTTTAAATCATGAGGGTTCAAGTCCCTCTATCCCCAATAAAAAGCCCATTTGATTTCCTAAATTTTTCTTCTTTTTTTTGATTTTGATGAAAAAGTGAAAAAAGATTTACTAAACTTTCTAATTCATTCTAGTTTTTCATTTGGCAAATAGATCTTCAAAAAAAATGCATTTTATACAATATTTCTATATGCTTTTATTTTAAAAGCATATGAAAAGAATCTAAGCATAGGCAAAGAATCTCTATATTGAAATAATTACCAATTATTATTAATATTAATATTACCAATTAATATAAATATTTTAACATTTTTTTAATTGACGTAGATACAAGGGTATAGGTACAAGTATTCTACTCAGGTGATTCACAAGAAATTTGTGAGGATAGCCGGGATAGCTCAGGTGGTAGAGCAGAGGACTGAAAATCCTCGTGTCACCAGTTCGAATCTGGTTCCTGGTAAGACAAAAATAAAATATATTGGGTAAGAATTAATTCTATTATAGAATTTTATTTTAATTAATATATTTTAATTAATTAAAAAAAAAAAATATATATATATATATATATTTTTTTAGTATATAAACTCAATTTTTCATATTATTATTTTATATATATATGCATATATATATATATATATATATATATATATATAGAATGTTTTTTCACTTTTTCTATATAAAGAAATAGAAACATCATTTTTGAAAGATAATATAATAATATTTATTATCGAAATAAAAAAAAACTCTTTAGCTTTAGATAAAGAATTGGAGGATAAGAATAGATAGAAAGAATGCTTTTTCAAATTTGATACCTTTTTATTTCTTAATTTGATATTTCTTTATTTTTCTTTCTATTTATTCTGTTTCTTTCTTGCTTACCTTACTTTCTGAAGTACAATTCTAAAATCTTCAGTTGATAGAAAATAAATAAATATTTTATTTCTTTCTCCTCCAAATGAAAAAATCTAAATACTGTTAGCTTAGTATATCATGATTCGAATAGGAATCCAGCAGATATTTTGTTTATTTCATCTAAAATAGAATTTAAAAATATTCATTGACTTGAATAATGAAATTTGAAGTCGTGTCATATAAATGAACATTAGTTTTTTATCATTCAAAGGGCATCTTGCATTTCATAGAAATTTGGAGTAATATAGTCCTTACGCAAGGGCCAGCCTATCCAACTTTCAGGCATTAAGATACGTTTAAGACGTGGATGATTATCATAAGAGATTCCAAACATATCATAAGATTCACGTTCTTGAAAATCAGCACTTTTCCAAATCCATAAAACAGACGGAATTCTAGGATTATTTCTTGACACAAATACTTTTATACATATCTCTTCTGGATTATATATATCATATTGTATTCTTGTAAGATGATATACGCTACCTAAAAATCCCCCAGGTGCTACATCATAAACACACTGGGAGCGTAAATAATTGTAACCATATACATATAAAATGACAGCAATGGAGTCCCAATCCTCGGCCTTTATTTGTAAGGTTTCTATTCCTCGAGAATCAAAGCCTAAAGATCTATGAACTAGTTCATGATTGACTAGCCAATCAGATAAATAATTTTGCAAACGATCCTCCTCCATTATATTGATCTCTCTGACATTATTATGTATAAATTAAGTATTTCACCAAAAAATTGGAAAGTAAAAGTAAAGGTTGACTTGCTCTTTCTTAATTCTGCAAAAAATAATCTTACCTAATTAAGGTTAGTTCGTAAAAAGGTACTCAATTTTTAGATCTAAAAAATTTTTAGAAAATTTTTCTTTTTTCTGAAGTAGATTGTGATTGATTTATCCATTCCTGCTCGTAATTTCCAATATTAGTACTGTCTTGAACAAGAAATTGATGATTAGTAGTAAAACATCGATTTTCTTCTTGAGATCTAATTCTATCTTCAATTATTTCTCGAGATATCTTTTTACGAAGTTTTGTTATAGCATCTATAACTGCCTCTGGTTTAGGCGGGCATCCCGGTAAATAAACATCCACAGGAATTAGCTTATCAACTCCCCGAACAGTACTATAAGAATCAGTACTGAACATTCCCCCTGTTATAGTACAAGCTCCCATAGCAATGACATATTTTGGTTCAGGCATTTGTTCATATAATCGCACTAAAGAAGGAGCCATTTTCATTGTTACAGTGCCAGCTGTTAAAATTAGGTCCGCTTGCCTAGGACTTGATCTTGGTACCAATCCATAACGATCAAAATCAAATCGCGAACCTATTAATGAAGCAAATTCAATAAAACAACAACTAGTACCATATAAAAGAGGCCATAAACTGGAAAGTCTTGACCAATTTGAAAGATCATTTGATGTAGTTGAAATAACTGAATTGGAGGTTGTTTGATCAAGTGACGAGAACTCAATCAAATTCATAACCGTCTTAGTGTTAACGGAATTTTGTTCTTGTTTTTTTTTTCGTTTTTCTGAATATTTAGTTAAGACCATTCTAATGCTCCTTTTCGCCATGCATAAACTGAACCACCAATTAGGATAAGCACGAAAATAAGAGCTTCGATAAATAAAGATACACCTAATATATCGAAACTCATTGCCCATGGATAAAGAAAGACTGTTTCAACATCAAAAACAACAAAAACAAGAGCAAACATATAATAGCGAATTCGGAATTGTAACCAAGCATCTCCTATCGGTTCTATACCTGATTCATAAGTAGAAAGCTTTTCTGGTCCTTCACGAACCGGGGCTAAAAGTGCTGAAATCAAAAATGCTAAGATAGGCAAAAGGATTGATATTATGAGAAATGCCCATAAAATATCATATTCATGAAGCAGAAACATAAATGTACTCCTTCGTAAAAATGGAAATATGCTGAATTAATTAATTCGAATTAGCATTGTTAATTCATCCAGAACTTCTTCTCCTAAGTGAAACAAGAATATATTTTTCTCAAACAAACGAATTGACTTTGTGACATGTCTTGTTTAAAGATTCTATTTCATTCAATTCATTTATAATTTCCATTCTAGTTAGATATAATGTAAACATAAGATCTTTTTAGACAGACGAGAAAAATTTCTCTCATTTGGTTTCACTTTCTATTTTTTTTTAGTTCTATCTTTTATTCCAAAAGTCCAAAAGATAGAATAAATAATAAATAAAAAAATATCTTATTTAAAAAATTAAATAGTAAAAGACTATTAAGAATATAATAATATATTGGAACTTAATACATTCCAATAATTAATTAGATTAATTAGGATATATAATCCTATATTAAGATCTTAAAAGATCTTAAGAGAGATAGTTCTCTAAACATACAAAAAAAAAAGTCTTGAAAAATGAAATGGATTAGGGCTATACGGACTCGAACCGTAGACCTTCTCGGTAAAACAGATCAAACTGAATTTATTATCGAAATGATTCGAACTGTTTCAAAGACCCAACATGCATTTTGTTGCATTGGGCTCTTTCATTAACTGAAAAAAAATCAGTTAATCCACCATATTTTTTCTTTATGGAAAAAATAAAGATAAAAAGATGATTCCGTGTGCTCTGATTCATTATAGGTATCCTGATCTAAGAGCAATACCAAAGTTTTTCAAAGAAGGGTTAGCTTGACTTAGGTCTGCCTTCGGCCTATTTTATTTCACCTAGGTGAAATGAAATTAATAGAATTAAGAAAATCTCTATCGTTCCACTGCAAGTATGACACTTTATACACCTTAAAGTCTCATAGGACGAAAAGAGGTTTTTTGAGGTCCTTATACTCATTATGCCTAGCATTGAATAGATTGGGTATTAACCTTATCAACTAGCAAATCAATGACAGGTTTTATTCGATTTTGTATCGAAAATCATATCAGAATCGAACTAAACCAAGTATTTGTCAGGCTATTGTTCTCCCTTAATTTCCAATCTATGGAGTAAGACATTGATTTTTGAATGTTCATTGCATAATAAGCTTCTTTGAAAAACATTGGCGCACGTGTAAACGAGGCGCTCTACCAACTGAGCTATAGCCCTTGTACGAAAAATCTTAACACAAAAAATATTTCTTGTCAAGCCTAATCCATATGATAAATTTCTGAATCTATTTACTTTTAATAGATTGGTATTGCCTAGATAGAATATTCTATCTATAATTATAAAAGTGATAGAATCTTATTTTTGGTTTTGAACTACCTACTTAACTCAGTGGTTAGAGTACTGCTTTCATACGGCGGGAGTCATTGGTTCAAATCCAATAGTAGGTAGAACTTATTAGATAAGATACTCTTGCATTTACTTTGGTATGTAATCTAATCTAATAAGTTAATTTTGATATTTCATTCTTTTTTTCTTTGTATCTGATTCAAACTGATTTTTTCCAATTCGAAGAAGACAGTATCAAAAACCACTAAGAAATATTTTTGACAGCCTCTACTCGTGTCCTAGCTCGTCTAAGAGCTAGATTCGCTTCAATGACTTGTCTTTTACCCTTAGCTTTCCTCAAGTTAGCTTCAGCTATTTCAAGAGTTTCTTGAGCTTCTTGCGGATCAATGTCAGTACTTTTCTCTGCATCATTTCCTAAAATGATGATTTCATTATTTCCAATTCTGGCAAAACCACCCATTAGAGCCACCCTTAACCATTGGTCGTTGAGGCGTATTCTCAAAAGACCTATATCGACAGCTGTGGCAATAGGAGCGTGATTTGGTAATACACCAATTTGACCACTATTTGTAGATAAAATGATTTCTTTTACTTCTGAATCCAGAATAATTCGATTAGGAGTCAGTACACAAAGTTTTAAGGTCATTTCTTCAATTTGCTTTATAAAGTTATAGCTTTCGCGGTAGCTTCATCGATATTACCCACCAAATAAAAAGCTTGCTCGGGCAATTCGTCTAATTCTCCGCAAAGGATCTGTTGAAATCCCCTAATGGTTTCTGCAAGACCAACATATTTTCCTGGAGAACCAGTAAAGACTTCTGCCACGAAGAAGGGTTGTGATAAGAAACGCTCAATTTTTCGTGCTCTTGCTACAGTTAAACGATCTTCCTCAGATAATTCATCTAATCCGAGAATCGCTATAATGTCCTGAAGTTCTTTGTAACGTTGTGAAGTTTGCTTAACTCTTTGCGCAGTTTCATAATGTTCATCGCCAACAATGCTTGGTTGTAACATAGTAGATGTTGAATCTAGGGGACTCACTGCTGGATAAATACCTTTGGCAGCTAATGGTCTTGATAGTACGGTAGTAGCATCTAAATGTGCAAATGTTGTAGCAGGAGCAGGGTCAGTCAAGTCATCTGCAGGTACGTAAACTGCTTGGATTGAAGTTATAGCTCCCTTTTTGGTAGAAGTAATTCTTTCTTGCAAAGAACCCATTTCTGTACTAAGGGTGGGTTGATAACCAACTGCGGAAGGCATTCTACCTAATAAAGCGGATACCTCTGATCCTGCTTGGACAAAGCGAAAGATATTGTCGATGAATAGAAGCACATCTTGTTTATTAACATCTCGGAAATATTCTGCCATAGTTAGGGCAGTTAAACCAACTCTCATACGAGCTCCTGGGGGTTCATTCATTTGACCATAGACTAGAGCTACTTTTGATTCCGAAAGATTTTTTTCATTAATAACTCCGGATTCTTTCATTTCCATATAAAGATCATTTCCTTCACGAGTACGTTCTCCTACTCCACCAAATACGGATACACCTCCGTGAGCTTTAGCAATGTTGTTGATCAATTCCATGATCAGTACTGTTTTGCCTACTCCAGCTCCCCCGAATAGTCCGATTTTTCCTCCACGGCGGTAAGGAGCTAAAAGATCTACTACTTTAATACCTGTTTCAAAGATTGATAATTTTGTATCTAATTCTATAAAAGCAGGTGCAGATCTATGAATAGGAGATATTGTACTAATATCCACAGGTCCTAAATTATCAATAGGTTCTCCAAGAACGTTGAAAATTCGTCCAAGGGTCGCTCCACCAACTGGAACACTTAAAGCAGCCCCTGTGTCAATCACTTCCATTCCTCTCGTTAAACCATCTGTAGCACTCATAGCTACAGCTCTAACGAGACTATTTCCTAATAATTGTTGCACCTCACAAGTAACATTAATCTGCTGACCAACCGTATCTCGACCCTTAACTACCAAAGCATTATAAATATTAGGCATTTTCCCCGGAGGAAAGACAATATCGAGTACTGGGCCAATAATTTGAGCGATCTGTCCTATATTTTGTGTGGAAACCACAGGATTAGAAGTAGTAGGATTCATAATTAGAAAAATTTAAATATTTTGCAATTTTTTTTTTGCATAGTATCAAAGCAAAAACCAAAGCAAAAACCAATGTTCAATAGCAAGCTGATCAATTTAATTCAATAAAAAAGAAAACGAAAATAACATAATAACATTTAGTTAACGATCTAACCGATTGAATTTGAATCTTATTAAATTCGTTATTCATTCAATTTCAATAAGTTCTTTCTTAGGTTCAGTCAATCTTTTTTTATTTTTTAATCTAGATTAGATTTATTTTTTTAAATTCTTTCGTGGATGAATTATGCTTATTTTCACATCTAGGATTTAGATATACAAAACATATCACTGTCAAGCGGAAAACCCGTAAATATTCTGATTTTAAAAATAGATATTAAAATATAGGAAAAAAAATCCCATTAGAAATTTATCAATTTGCAAAACAAGAATAAGAATTGGATTCGCTTGCACTAGAAATATGAAAGAACATATAATTAAGGGTGTATTTGGTGCATCAAATATAATTAAGGGTGTATTTGATGCACCAAATACACCGAAAAATACCTCCAATATCATATAATGTCATGTTAGAGCATAACAATTAGAAATCTTAATTGATTTTTTTTTGAAATGAAAGATTTTTACTGCATTTAAAGTCCATCTCGAGTAGATCTTGTTCTTTTGAGAATTCTTAATTCATAAGTTGTAAAAAGGGGCTTATGTCACCACAAACAGAGACTAAAGCTAATGTTGGGTTTAAAGCAGGGGTTAAAGATTACAAACTTACTTATTATACTCCTGAGTACGAAACCAAAGATACTGATATCTTGGCAGCGTTCCGAGTAACTCCTCAACCTGGAGTCCCTCCTGAAGAAGCAGGAGCTGCAGTAGCGGCGGAATCTTCTACTGGTACATGGACAACTGTTTGGACTGATGGACTTACCAGTCTTGATCGTTACAAAGGGCGATGCTATCATATCGAACCTGTTGCTGGAGAAGAAAATCAATATATTGCCTATATAGCTTATCCTTTAGACCTTTTCGAAGAAGGTTCTGTTACTAACATGTTTACTTCTATTGTAGGTAATGTATTTGGTTTCAAAGCCTTACGAGCTCTACGCTTGGAAGACTTACGAATTCCTCCTGCTTATTCAAAAACTTTCCAAGGTCCACCTCACGGTATCCAAGCTGAAAGAGATAAGTTGAACAAGTATGGTCGTCCTCTATTGGGATGTACTATTAAACCAAAATTGGGATTATCCGCAAAGAATTACGGTAGAGCATGTTATGAATGTCTACGTGGTGGACTTGATTTTACCAAAGATGATGAAAACGTAAACTCACAACCATTTATGCGTTGGAGAGATCGTTTCTTGTTCTGTGCCGAAGCAATTTATAAAGCACAAGCCGAAACAGGTGAAATCAAAGGGCACTACTTGAATGCTACTGCAGGTACATCTGAAGAAATGATCAAAAGAGCAGTATTTGCTAGAGAATTAGGAGTTCCTATCATCATGCATGACTACATAACTGGGGGATTCACTGCAAATACTAGTTTGTCTTTTTATTGCCGTGATAATGGTCTACTTCTGCACATCCACCGCGCAATGCATGCAGTTATTGATAGACAGAAAAACCATGGTATTCATTTCCGTGTACTAGCTAAAGCATTACGTATGTCTGGTGGAGATCATATTCACTCTGGTACAGTAGTAGGTAAACTGGAAGGTGAGCGTGAGATGACTTTAGGTTTTGTTGATTTACTACGTGATGATTATATTGAAAAAGATCGTAGCCGTGGTATCTTTTTCACTCAAGATTGGGTCTCTATGCCTGGTGTTATACCTGTGGCTTCAGGGGGTATCCATGTTTGGCATATGCCTGCTTTGACCGAAATCTTTGGAGATGATTCTGTACTTCAATTTGGTGGCGGAACCTTAGGACACCCTTGGGGAAATGCACCTGGTGCAGTAGCTAACAGGGTAGCTTTAGAAGCGTGCGTACAAGCTCGTAATGAAGGACGTGATCTTGCTCGTGAAGGTAATGAAATTATTCGCGCAGCAGCTAAATGGAGTCCAGAATTAGCCGCTGCTTGTGAAGTATGGAAAGCAATCAAATTTGACTTCGATCCGGTAGATAAACTAGATAAAGCGAAATAGAAAGATCAAAAAAAAACGCACATAATTCAGTAAGTTCTACCATAATTCAGTAAGTTTTACTAAATTGATTGCAATTCAACTCGGCCCAATCTTTTCCTAAAAAAAGGATTGAGCCGACTACGGATTTGATGAGAGCATGTACTATGGTTCGGTCAACCTTGTTTCTGATAGTTATGGGATCGCATCTTTCCCATTCCTGAGCTATCTAAATAGTACGAAAAGAAGGTCCGACTCCAAGTTGTTTAGGAGTAGTGGCCTTGAGTTTCTCGACCCTATTAGTTAGTAGGCAGGGAAGGGATATAACTCAGCGGTAGAGTATCACCTTGACGTGGTGGAAGTCATCAGTTCGAGCCTGATTATCCCTAACCTAAAGCTAATCTGAGTTGTTCTATTTGGGCTTAGTTTGCTAAAAGGGCCTTAACGAATAAATAAATAAACTTCATAAGACTTCATTATACAATATTGAAGTTATAAAAAAATAGAAAAACCGTGATACTAAAAAAAACAAGAAAATCACTATTTTATTTTCCTATTCATTTGCTAATTTTATAAAATTAGCTTTTGACTGATCTATTGCATTTTGGTAGAAAATATATCGATAGTCACTTGGTCGAGGTTCTATAAAAAGGAAAATATTTTCCTATTCATTTTCGAATTTTCTAATTCTCATTTTTGCTATTGCTTTCGAAATCAATAGAAGTGGTATTATTGAAATAATACAAAAGTTAGTTAGATCGTGGAATCTAACATTTTTAGGAGGTTTCCAGTATGGCTGACTTCAATATTTTTTTTGCTACAGGATTGACTTATTTTCAGTCAAAATCGATGACTCTGACTACTTTTATAGTCAAAGTAGGTAAGGATGGATCTATGAATTCTTGGGACTCAGAATCATCTTCTGTGTTTGGATCTATTTTTTCTTACGAGAAATCTCTTAACAAAAAAAGGGGTAGGAATTGGAGAAAAACTATTCCAAACATATGTAGAAAAGTATTTTTGAAACCGAAAGTTATTGGTTCAAATCCAAGGAAGGATCTTTTCCACTAAACTCAAGTTTTATACCTTGTTTTTCGTTTTTCAAGCAAACTCTATTTTATTTTTTTTTTAATGAGCCATATAATGATAATGAATTTGAATTTTTTTGAGTTATATTGAAAAAAAAAATAAATAAAAAATGAGATATTCATTACTCTAATAACTAGTTAGAGTAATAGAATTTTCTTAGGAGTAATCTGCCCATAGTGACATAATCCTCTTTCTTCATGTTTCATTATTCCAATTTTGTGTTCTGGGAGGTGTAACCGATATTTTCTTGAATATTCAAAATATTCAATTCAAGTATTTATATTTATTTGCAAATTAAAAAAGTGTTATTTTATTATTTCTACATTTTATTTTTATTTAGAAAATAAACTATTAAAAAAAATTAAAAGTAAGTAGACCTGACTCATTGAATAAT